TTTAAAGAAAGTTCGTAGTGTTACCAAATTTTTAGAACTATAGTAGAAGAAATGGTAAAATTTTTAAGTTCTTATCGTCTAATGGTTAGGACACTACTCTTTCACAGTAGTAATACGGGTTCAAATCCCGTTGAGAATAATGAAAATTCCCTCATATAATGGCGAATATAACTCAGTTGGTTAGAGTGCTAGGTTGTGGTTCTAGAAGTCACAGGTTCGAATCCTGTTATTCGCCTTTATTTTCATAAATAAATTTAAAAAAGTTAGTGAAAGCATTAAATGGATACTTAAGCATTAAAATTTTGATGGACGTTTCATAACGAAATATTGCAAGGAATAGTGATTACATGTTGAGATCTGCAATTATCCATAAATTTAGAAAACTAATCTTTGTTTATATAAGAATTGTTTAAAAAGTTAAACAAATAACTTGGTGAACTGAATCATCTAAGTAACCAAGAATCTAAATCAACCGAGACACTGTAATTAGTGGCGAGCGAACGCAGTGATAGACTTTGAAGATCCAAAATTATTATTTAACACATGAGTGGCCAAAGAAGGTAACCTAAATTAAAAGGAGAGCCCTGTAAAGTAAAATCTAGATCTTCATTTTAGTAGGATGAAACAAGTCATGTTTTGTCTGAATATTGGGGGCCCACCCTCAAAGTCTGTAAGTTTTAATGACTGATAGTGAAAAGTACCGTGAGGGAAAAGTGAAAAAGACTTTGCGAAAGTGAAAAGACTTTGAAATTTAATGCTGACAATCTGTCATAGTTTTTTAAAATGATGACGTACCTTTTGTATAATGGACCAACAAGTTTATTTTAGTGGCGAGCTTAAATAATTTATATGTAGGCGTAAAGAAATTAAGTTTTAAAATGCTTTTTAGTCTCTGAAATAAGACCCGAAACTAAGTGATCTAACCGTGGGCAGGTTGAAGTTTAGGCGGAAACGCCTTTCGGAGGACCGAACCCGTGTATGTGGAAAAATACTGGGATGACCTGCGGTTAGGGGTGAAAGGCCAATCAAACTTAGAGATAGCTGGTTTTCTGCGAAATCTATTTAAGTAGAGCGTTTAAAGAACTTTTTTAGGGGTAGAGCTCTCGATAAGCAATGGGGGTTTAACGCCTTACTGAGTTTATTGAAACTTCGAATACTGAATTAAAAGACTTTAAGCAGACAGACTATGAGTGCTAAGATTCATAGTCAAGAGGGAAACAGCCCAGACTATTAACTAAGGCTCCTAAAAATAATTAAGTGATAAAATTGTTAAAAAATGTTGACAACCGAAAGGTAGGCTTAGAAGCAGCCACCCTTTAAAGAAAGCGTAACAGCTCATTGGTTTAGTTTTTTTGCATTGAAAATGTATGGAACTAAAATTATTTGCCGAAGTTATAGATTTATAAAAGATAAATGGTAGCAGAACGTTCTGTAAGCTTAAGAAGTTTTATAGTAATATAAAGTGGAGGCATCAGAAATGAAAATGTTGGTATGAGTAACGATAAACAATGTGTAAAACATTGTCGCCTTAAGTCCCAGGTTTCCAAAACAAGGCTAATCCGTTTTGGTGTTAATCGGCCTCTAAGAACGAAAACGAAAGTTTTGATTCGATGAGAAATATATAAATTCTTAAAAAGTGACAAAGTACAAATATTATTTTTATTTTATGGTTTAAATAAAAGTTTTATAGTGCTTTCTGGAAATAGCTTTTAAGATTTAAAACCGTACCTTAAACCGACACAGGTGGACAAGTTTAGTAAACTAAGGCGCTTGAGAGAATTACGTTGAAGGAACTCGGCAAAATGACTCCGTAACTTCGGAATAAGGAGTGACTTTATTAGGGTAACCTTTTAAAGTTGTCACAAAATCGGGGACAGCGACTAGTTAATAAAACTACAGGTTTCTGCTAATTTGTAAAAAGATGTATTGAAACTGACGCCTGCCCAGTGCTGCAAGATTAAAGGAAGAGGTCTTTTGGCTTTGACCCTAACTCCCAGTAAACGGCGGCTGTAACTCTGACGGTCCTAAGGTAGCGAAATTCCTTGGCATTTAATTGGTGTCCTGCATGAATGGCGTAACGACTGTCCCACTGTCTCCAACGTAAACTCAGTGAAATTGAATTTTCCGTGAAGATGCGGAATTCCTGCGGCTAGACGGAAAGACCCCGTGCACCTTTACTGCAGTTATATATTGTAATGAAATTTTTTTTGTGTAGAATAAGTGGGAAATTGTTAGTATCTGTTTACACAAGTAAATAAGTTAAATGTCGTTGAAATACCACTCTGAAAATTTTTCATTACTTATTTTTATTTAAAAGACAGTGTATAATGGGTAGTTTGACTGGGGCGGTCGCCTCCTAAAGAGTAACGGAGGCGTGCAAAGGTAGATTTGAGTTGAACTAAAACAACTTTAAAGCATAATAGTATATATTTGCCTGACTGTAAGATTGACAAATCAAGCAGGGACGAAAGTCGGTTATAGTGATCCGGTGATTCTGAGTGGAAAAGGTCACCGCTCAACGAATAAAAGGTACGCCGGGGATAACAGGCTAATCACCCTTTAGAGACCATATCGACGGGGTGGTTTGGCACCTCGATGTTGGATTATCGCATCCTGGAGCTGTAGGCGGTTCCAAGGGTTTGACTGTTCGTCAATGAAGGCGGTACATGATCTGAGTTTAGAACGTTGTGAAACAGTTTGGTCCCTATCTACCGTAGGTGTAGAAAATTGAGAGGAGTAAACCCTAGTACGAGAGGACCGGGAAAAGTAAATCTCTGGTGAATCGATTGTTATACCAATAGCATGGTCGAGTAGCTACATTTATAATAAATAATCACTGAAAGCATCTAAGTGAGAAATTAGCCTCAATACAAATTTTCTTAGAAATGTAATAGACTATTACATGGATAGGCTTGGTGTGTAAGAATTGTAAGATTTTTAGCTAACAAGTACTAAAATAATTTTTAATGAACTTTTTTATATTATCATTGGGCTTTTTAGTTCCAATTATAGATTTTAATTCAAATTAATTATATAACTTACATATAAATGTATATAATTATTATAATATGAGTTTGATCCTGGCTCAGGATGAACGCTAGTAGTATGCTTAACACATGCAAGTCTAACGGAAACTTAGTTTTCGTGGCGAACGGGTGAGTAGATGCAGAATTTTCCCTTCTAGTTTAGCACAAAAATTCTTTATTGAATTTAAATTCTGAATATTTTAAAGGTTTGTGTTTTACACATTCCGCTAGAAGATAAATCTGTTAAAGATTAGGTTGTTGGTAATTTAATAGCTTACCAAGCCGTTGATCTTTAGTTGGTCTTAGAGGATGATCAACCACACTGGAACTGAAATAAGGTCCAGGCTGACATGTCGGCCAGCAGTGAGGAATATTGGACAATGAACGAAAGTTTGATCCAGCAATACTAACTGGGTGATGACGGCTTATTTAAGTTGTAAGATCCTTTGATTAAAGAAGATAATGACATTATTTAATTGAATTAGTCCTGGCTAATACTCGTGCCAGCAGCCGCGGTAATACGGGAAGGGCAAGCGTTATCCGGCATGACTGGGCGTAAAGAGTCCGTAGACTGTAAAGTAAGTTTTTTGTCAAATTTTAAAACCCAATTTTAAAATAGCAATTAATACTACTTTACTTCGAGTTTAATACAGAAAAGTAGAATTTTATACGAAGGGGTGAAATCTGTAGATATATAAAGGAATGCCGTTAGCGAAGGCGACTTTTTAGTATAAACTGACGTTGAGGGACGAAAGTGTGGGTAGCAAACAGGATTAGAGACCCTGGTAGTCCACACCGTAAATTCTGAGTGCTGTAATTTAATTGTAATATTTTAAATATTATTTAGATTTTCAAGCTAACGCAATAAGCACTCCGCCTGAAGAGTACGATCGCAAGATTGGAACTCAAAGGAATTGACGGGGGTCTAACACTAGTGGTGGAGCATGTGGTTTAATGCGATAATCCGCGCAAAACCTTACCAATTCTTGACATAATTAAATTATAGCCTTTGATTCAGTGTAGGAATTAAAAGTGATGTTTTTTTACAGGTGTTGCACGACTGTCGTCAGCTCGTGTCGTGAGATGTTTGGTTAAGTCCTGAAACGGGCGCAACTCTTACTTTTAAATAAAGTATTACGTTCTAAAGAATTTCTTCGTGGAGTTTTTTAAATGCTTTAAAAGTACCGTCAATGATAAATTGAAGGAAGGTAAGAATGAAGTCAAGTCAATGTGACCCTAATGAATTGGGCTACACATGTGCTACAATGAAAATTACAAAAAGTGACAAAAAAGAGATTTTAAGTTAATCAACAAAAATTTTCCCAGTTCGAATTGTAGACTGCAACTCGTCTACATGAAGTTGGAATCACTAGTAATCGCGAATCAGAACGTCGCGGTGAACATGTAACTTGGCCTTGTACACACCGCCCGTCACTTGCAAAGAATCAGTTTCGCTTGAAGGTTTTAATAAAACCCATTGAGAGATCGATAATTTGGATGAAGTCGTAACAAGGTAGCTGTACGGGAACGTGTAGCTGGAACAAAATGAACAGTCTAAGGCTAATTTTCAAATAGTTTTTGAAATTTTAAGGTTCGAATCCTTTCTTCATTTTAACCTGAAAATTTTTTTCAAGAGTTTAAACTAAAAGTTTTTCTAAATACTGAAAATATCGGGAATCTTTTAAAAACTTATTAGTTAGGTCAGGGAAGTGCATTGGTTAGCATGTTAGGCTCATGCCCTAAAGTTTGTAGGTTCGAATCCTGCCTCTGACAAATGATGATATTGACTTATTTTATGTGTGCGGTACTGTTAAGTAGTGCTGCAATGGTTATTGTTTCAAAAAACCCGCTTCACTCTGTTTTATTTTTAGTTACAAGCTTTTTATCAGCTTCAATGTTACTATTCCTATTTGAAAATGAATTTTTAGCACTATTTTTCTTAATAATTTATTTAGGTGCTATTGCAATTCTATTTTTGTTCGTTGTAATGATGCTTGATATCAAATATAGAGAATTACAGACTAGTCGATTATATCTTCCAGTAGGGATTTTAATTGGTTCTACGATGTTAATTGAAGTTTATGGTGCTTTTTCGAAGGTTTTTTCAAAGTACACTAATGTAAGTAATCAGGAGCACAATTCGTACTTAAATTGGTATGATATGTTAGATGCGTTACCTGATTTATATGTATTTGGTCAAATATTTTATACACATTACGTGTTGCAAATTTTGATTGCTGGATTAATTTTATATCTTGCAGTTATTGGGGTAGCTTTCTTAACAGTGAAATCAGCATTTAGCAGAACTGTTAATGAGCAATCGATATTTAGACAATTGTCTCGAAAAGATGTTCTTTAATCTTAAAATACTGGCAGGATAGTTCAGTTGGTTAGAACATTGGAATCATAATCCAAGTGTCGGGGGTTCAAGTCCCTCTCCCGTCAATTAACAATGACAACAAAGTGATTAACTCAACTGGTAGAGTGTCTCGCTTACAACGAGGAAGTTAGTGGTTCGAATCCGCTATCACTTATATATTCGAAAGATTATCTAAAAATGGGAGCATTAACACTTAAAGCCTTTTCAGATGAGCTAAGAGAATGGGAATTTATTGAAGGAGAAGGTATTGATCCAACTGATAGTTTTGGTGTCAATTTAAGATTATCAATCAGAGAAAATCAAATCTTTTTAGCAGAACCGAGTGATCCGACAATTCCATGGATAACAGACAAAGGTCGGTTATTTTTTGACGGAATGTTTGAAAAGAAATCAGAAAAACAAACAAATTGGGAGCTATTTTTTAATGATATTTTAGAGTTAATTTACTTTATGGATCATTTAAATTTTCATAAAAAAAATGCATCTTCTTTTATCTTTGCGTTTGAAAATATAAGTTTAGAAACATTGAACATGCTATATCTTATAAAGCAAAATTGTTCACTGATTAAACTAAGAAAAGTTGAAAGTCATAAATCTTTAAATGACTTAGAATCTAGTTACCAATTATCTTCAGCGACTCAAAAACCAAAACTTCACATGTCAAGTTTATGTATTTTATTAAATACAAATCCAAGATATGAAGGTTATGTTTTAAATCTAAGTCTAAGGCAAAGATTCTTAAAAGGTGATTTCAAATTATTGAATATTGGTTCTATGTTAGACTTAACTGTGCCAACTTATAGCTTAGGTTCAAATTTTAGTGTACTAAAATCGTTAGCTGAAGGAACCCATTTATCGTGTCAAGATATTAAAAATGCGGATCATCCAATGTTGATTACAAACACTGAAACTTTGAAACGAAGCGATGCAAAGATTTTCATGCAGGTATTAAAGTATACTAGTGTGATTGATGTTGCGTGGAATGTTTTAAACCATAATTTAAGTAGTACTGGTATTCAGTCGTTAAACAGGTTTTTACCGCTTACAACCGAAGATTTTGTAAATTTCTTTGGGTTATATTATATTAATGTTTCACTGGATTCGACAGCTAACATTAAAAAGTTAGTTGATTTACACTTATTGAATATCTTGTCACTTCCAAATTCATTTAATAATTCAGTTTTCGTTGACCAAAATACAAAACCTATCAACCGTTCATTTTATGAGAAAGCAAAAGATAAAATGTTTAAGAACTATTTTTATCTACCAAACAATTTATTTTTAGAAGATAACGAAACTTATGTTAACACTCAAGGTTTAATAAAACGGACAACTAAATTAATACATTTTAAAAAAGATGCAAAAACTAATTGGCAAATTACACGAAAGTTCTATGCTAATACAAAATCACTCATTTTTTTTAACAATAAAAAAGATAATGACTTAATAAGTTTCAATTCAATTAACTCATTTAATTTCCGAAACTATATTAATTTTCAGTTTTTCGCTGTTCAAACATTATCTAGTCTAAGTTTTTACTTGACTAAACAAAATTCACCATTGTTGGCGTCTCCAAGTTTATCAATTAAGCCTGTGAGGATTAAATTATTAAATACAAAAGTTAAGAGTTGGTTAGATGACTTTTTTAATAACAACGGTAAAGATTCATTTAGTTATAATTCGTCAGTTTTGGTAAATTGTTCGAAAATCACACGATCAAGTACTACAAATTTTTTTTAAGAACTTAAACACATGGATATCAATTTTTTCTCTAAAAATTTTATAACTTCTAATAACTATTTAGAACAATTTAGTTTTTTGAAGGAGTCTTCGATGAAAGAAGAATATTTAGGAATTTTTGTTTACTTATGTTTTGCAACTTTTCTTGCGCTTTTAATCGTTGTTCTGTCTTATTTTCTAGTAACTCAAAGCCCAGAAACTGAGAAACTTTCAACTTATGAATGTGGGTTTGAACCATATGGTGATACTCGAAACCAGTTTAATATTCGATTCTATATTATTGCGATCTTGTTTGTTTTATTCGATATTGAGATTATTTTTTTGCTACCGTGGTGTGTTTCGATTTCGCAATTAAACTTACTAGGGTTCTGGTCTATGGTTGAGTTTTTAGTTGAACTAGGTATTGGTTTTATTTACGCATGGTGCGTAGGTGCAATCGAATGGAGTTAATATAAGGACATATAAAAAGGTTATATATTGCTTTAGATGTATAACATATATGTATACAATGAGTACTTTAAAGAATAATTTTAATATTAAATATGTAAATACAACTCATCAGTTTCATTTAGTCGACCCAAGCCCTTGGCCCCTTATGGCATCATTAGGTGGTTTTTTTTTAACGAGTGGTCTTGTATCTTACATGCATAAATTTATAGGTGGTTGGAGTTTATTTCTTAATGGCTTCCTACTTGTGCTTTATGTTATGTATGTTTGGTGGCGAGATATCGTGCGAGAAGCAACTTACGAAGAACATCATACTTTCGTTGTACAAAGAGGGTTAAGATTAGGTATGATTTTATTTATCGTGTCTGAGATAATGTTTTTCTTTGCTTTCTTCTGGGCTTTCTTTCATTCAAGTTTAGCTCCTGTTTTTAACATCGGTGGAGTATGGCCTCCTAAGTCAATTATTGCTATGAACACTTATACTATTCCATTAACTAATACCCTTATTTTATTAAGTTCTGGAGCAACTGTTACTTGGGCTCACCATGCCATTATCTTGAATGCGAAGCGTCACACTATCATTTCGCTTATTTATACTGTTGCATTAGCTGCATTATTTACATATTTTCAAGGTTTAGAATATGTAACAGCGCCATTTAATATCAGTGATGGTATTTATGGATCTTGTTTTTATATGGCTACTGGTTTTCACGGTTTTCATGTTTTTGCTGGTACTATTGCATTAATTGTTTCATTTGTTAGAATTGTGTTAAATCATTCTACAAATACTCAACATTTTGGTTTCGAATCAGCAATTTGGTATTGGCATTTTGTGGACGTTGTGTGGCTTTTCTTATTCATCAATATTTATTGGTGGGGAAATCTTGAGCCTTATAATTTATCTACAAACGTGTTAATGTAAATTTAAGCAAAATGGTTACTAACCTTTTAAAAAAAATGATTTAGGTATGAATGAAGTTGTTAAACAAACTGCATTGGCAACACGAACACGTGCAAGAAACGTGTCTTTAAACAAATTCAGATGGAACAAAAGCTATTTACTAGGTTTTGTAGACAGCCATTTGATTCACTACCCAACTCCAATAGGTTTAACTTATGCATGGAGTTTTGGTTCTTTAGCAGGAATATGTCTTGTTATTCAGATTATCTCAGGAGTTCTATTAACTACTCATTATACTGCAAATATTGATTTAGCATTTGCAAGTGTTGAATATATTATGCGTGATGTTCCAAATGGTTGGTTCATTCGGTATGTTCACGCAAACGGTGCTTCGATGTTCTTCATTGTTGTGTATTCACATATTTTTCGGGGTTTATACTACGGGTCTTATATGAAGCCTCGGCAGTTACTTTGGTGTTCTGGAGTGGTTCTAATGTTACTAATTATGGGAACTGCCTTTACTGGTTACGTTCTTCCTTGGGGTCAAATGAGTTTTTGGGGAGCAACCGTGATCACTAATATGGTAACTGCAATCCCTTTCGGAGGTCAAACTATAGTTGAGTGGTTATGGGGTGGTTTTACCGTAAACGCGCCAACTTTGCGAAGATTTTATACTGTTCACTTTTTACTACCATTTATTATCGCTGGGGTAACATTAATTCACTTAGCTTTATTACATAAAGATGGTTCTAATAGCCCGATTGGCTCAGATACTGGTGTAGATGATGTTCCATTTTATCCATATTATTTTGCAAAAGATTTATTTGCATTTACTTGCTTTATTCTTTTTTTTGGTGTTTTTGTATTTTTCTTTCCTAATTTATTAAATCACCCAGATAATTGTATTCCAGCAGATCCAATGGAAACTCCAAAACATTTAGTGCCTGAGTGGTATTTTTTGCCTTTCTATGCAATTTTAAGATCAATTCCACATAAAGCAGCAGGTATTGTTGCAATGGGTGGTGCGATCCTAATTCTATTAGTGATTCCGTACACTTATACTGGTTACATTAGAAATACTACCTACAGACCTTTATTTAAAGTATTTTATTGGCTGTTAGTTGCGGACTTCCTAACATTAATGTGGGTTGGTCAAGCACCTATTACAGACCCATTTATTTTATTAGGTCAAGTAGCATCTGTGTACTATTTTTCATTCTTTATTTTTATAATTCCTATCATTGGTATTATTGAAACAAAATTAGTTAACTATAAAGTAGATTAATTTATTTTGTTTAATGTTAAGTAAGAAGATTATTAGTTTCATTTACTTCTTGTGGGACTTACTACAGGTTCAACTCCTGTTCTTAACTAATTATGATTGAGCTAGAATTATTTCAAATATATCATTTAAAAGAAATGTCGCTGTCAACTGAACTTTTTTTAAGTTGCTCTATACTTCAATTTACTTTTTATGCCATCAGTACAGCTTACCAACGCAAAGCGGGATTTGTCATTTTGAACCAGCAAGTTTATTACATTGGTTCTTTATTAATTATTTTGTCTTGTTTTCTTCTTTTAAATGAAGATTTATTAATTATGAATTCCTTTAGTAGTAATAATTTCATTATCAATGATTATTTTGGTTTTATTACTAAATTAACTATCTGTTTAACATCACTTATGTTTTTAACAATTATTAACGTTTCGTTTCGGGATGAGCCTATTCAAAACAATTTTGAATATGCAGTATTGATTATCATTTCGATTTTAGGCTTACTTTTACTTTGTTCTTCTAATGATTTAATCACAGCGTATCTTGCTATTGAATTACAAAGTGTCGCTTTCTATATTATGTCTACCTTCAAGAGAAATTCTAGTTATTCAATAGAAAGTGGTTTAAAGTATTTTATTATAGGTGCACTATCATCAGCATTTTTTCTTTTTGGTTCGTCAATTGTTTACGGTTGCATGGGTAGTCTTAGTTTTGATGATCTTCAAATGTTTTTCTCATTATTGTTTTCAACCAAAGTTGATTCGTCAATTTGGTATGCCTCATTAGTTCCAGATTTTTTATTTGCTGATAAAGTTTCGTCTATTGTTACACTCTTTATCCCATTATTAGATAATGTTATTGGTATTAATCTAGATTTTGATTTCTTGACTACTTCTCTAAAGCCATATTCTTACTATGAAACAACTGGAGACAGTTTGGTAGATTGGTGCTGTGCTCAAGATATTTCTATAAACCAATTAGCAACAAGCGGTTTGACTCAAGCAGGCGCATCGTTTTCAATTTTTAATACATTCATAGATGGGTCTAACTTTCAATTAGTTGAAGGCCAGTTAAACATCTATGATAGAGCACTGTTGCTTGCCCAATATGATTTTTTCTCTTCTTATGTAACCCAATCATTTTTGTCTTATCCAATTTGGTCTGAATTAACAAATACTGATGGGTTATTAAATCTGAGCGAGAACGTGTCGTTTTTAAACTATATTTTCAATTGTTATGTTAGCTCAGGAAGCTCTTTTGTGCCACAAAGTGAGAGTCTTCTAAATCTAGAGTTCGTTTCGATTGGTTTCATTTTAATTTGCTTGAGTATTTTTATAAAATTAGCGATCGCACCATTTCATTTTTGGTCGTTAGATGTCTATGAAGGGTCTCCTAATACCACAACTGCTTTCTTTTCAGTAGTTCCAAAAATAGGTCTATTTGTATTATTGATGAGACTTTGTTATGTAAGTTTCTATAATATTTTTGATAGTTACCAACCATTTTTTTTCTTACTATCTTTAGCTAGTGTTTTTGTTGGTGCATTAGGTGGTTTAGAGCAAAGAAAATTAAAAACTTTACTTGCTTATAGTTCTATTGGTCATACTGGTTATTTAATGTTATCGTTTAGTACTGGTAATGTTGAAGGTATGCAAATGATGTTCTATTACCTAGTGATTTATATGATTTCAGGATTATGTTTTTGGTCAGTTTATTTATTTTTACGACAAAAGAGAAATTTTTATTTTAACAAATCAAACAAAGAACTTGGAGACTTAGTATTATTGAAAGAATCAAACCCAATGTTAGCTCTAATTTTAGCTATAACTTTATTTTCTATTGCAGGAATTCCACCTATTGTTGGGTTTTTAGCTAAGATTGGAATTTTTTTAACAGTAATTAAATCTTCTGCGTATTTAATCGCTGTGTTAAGTATTCTTTTTAGTGTTATTTCGACATTTTATTATATTCGATTGATTAAAATTTTATATTTTGAAAACAGTTTAGTTGGAAAGCTTTACATCCCAATTAACACTCAGAAGTCTTTGTTAATCTCAGTTTTAGCACTGTCTTTAATCGTTTTGTGTATTGATCCAACTATTTTATATTTAGTTTTCTACAAAGCAACTTTGTTAGCAGGTTAGATTATTAAGATATTTTATTGAAGAAGAGTGGCTGAGGGGTTTAAAGCGAAGATCTGCTAAATCTTTATATAGGAATAAACTATATCGTGGGTTCGAATCCCACTTCTTCTGATTGTTTAAAAAATTTGATTAATAATGTTTTTTCACATAAAAGTGTCTGCAAAAGATAAAAAAGTGTTAGAAAACTTTGGCCAATTTATTTCAAAATTACAATTAACTTCCAATTCTTTACAATCATTGTCTAAGCGTAATTTACGTAAGTTTGTTACCGTGTTGAAATCACCTCATGTAAATAAAACAGCGCAAGAACAGTTTGAATTTAGAGTCTATACTAAAGAGTTTGTAATTAGCTCTTTTAAACCCTTAACTCTTTTTTTAATTTTGAAGAAAATAAATAATTTAAGTTTTTCAGGACTAAACTTAAAAATAGAACGTTTGTTCAAACGAAATACGAAAAAAAAATTAATAGCACTAAATCCAGATAGTGTTGATCTTAATACTCTAGAAAAATTGAACCCACTCTCACTTTCAGATTTATCTAGTATTCAAAATTTTTCACCATCAAAAAGGTATATTCAATTATTTGATTGTTATGGGGAAATGGTTTTAAAAACTAACTTCCAATAGAATGAAATTTTTATATGTTGAATTGCATCTTTAGCTCAGTTGGATAGAGCAACAGCCTTCTAAGCTGACGGTCAGGGGTTCGAATCCCTTAAGATGTGAGTTTTTGCATCTAAATATGAAAAAAGGTTAGAGACCTTTTCTTATAAAATGTATATTCCATTAGTTTTTTTATCTTTTACAGGTTTTTGTATAGCTGGTTTATTCGGTAGACATATAGGACCTAAAGGTTCAGCGATCGTCACTACAGGATGTCTCGTTACCTCATTTCTATTATCACTATTTGCATTTTATGAAGTGGGATTAATGGGTAGTGTTGTTTACATCCGTTTAGCTCCTTGGGTTAGTTCAGAAGTATTGTTAATTAATTGGGGTTTTATGTTTGATAGTTTAACAGTTGTAATGTGTGTTGTTGTTACTTTCATATCGTCTCTTGTGCATCTTTATTCAATTGAATATATGTCACATGACCCTCATTTGCCAAGATTTATGTCTTATTTATCATTATTTACTTTCTTCATGTTAATTTTAGTTACAGCTGATAATTATATCCAGATGTTCCTAGGATGGGAAGGTATCGGTCTATGTTCATATCTACTGATTAATTTTTGGTTCACTCGAGTACAAGCAAATAAAGCTGCAATCAAAGCTATGGTTATAAATCGAATTGGAGATTTCTGTTTAATTATAGGTATTTTAGTTATGTTTGTAAACTTTAAATCAGTTGATTACGCAACAGTGGCAGCCATGGCACCATTTTTTAAAAACGAAACGGCCAATTTTTTAAATTTAGATTTTGATGTTATTTCTCTTATTTGTGTGTTTCTATTTTTAGGTGCTGTTGGTAAATCTGCTCAGTTGGGTCTTCATACTTGGCTTCCCGATGCGATGGAAGGTCCTACTCCAGTATCAGCGTTGATTCATGCTGCAACTCTAGTAACTGCAGGAGTATTTTTGATCGCAAGAAGTTCATTTCTTTTCGAATTAGCGCCAAATGTTTTAGAGTTTGTTGCTGTACTGGGAGCAATGACTGCATTTTTTGCGTCAAGTGTGGGGTTACTGCAAAATGATTTGAAAAAAGTAATTGCTTACTCAACTTGTAGTCAGTTAGGTTATATGGTTTTCTCTTGCGGTTGTTCAGATTATAGCGCTGGTGTTTTTCATTTAGCTAATCATGCTTTTTTTAAAGCGTTGTTATTCTTAGGTGCTGGTGCTGTTATTCATGCAGTAAATGACGAACAAGATATGCGGAAAATGGGTGGTTTAAAGAAATTAGTGCCATTTACTTACTCTGCAATGACCATCGGTTCACTTGCTTTGATTGGTTTTCCATTTTTAGCTGGGTTTTATTCAAAAGATTTAGTTTTGGAGCTTGCATATGGTAAGTTTACTCCGTCTAGCCACTTTAGTTATTGGTTAGGGACCTTTGGTGCTTTTTTAACTGCTTTCTATTCAACTAGGTTGGCATGTTTAACTTTCTTAGTTAAACCTAATGGTTACCGGTCAGTTATTGGGTTTGCTCAAGAAACTTTTAGTTACATATTTGTGGCGTTATGCTTTTTAACCGTGCCAAGTATTTTTGTAGGTTTTATTGCTAAAGACATGATAGTCGGTGTTGGTAGTGATTTCTTTGGCGCTGCTATTTACAACAATCCTAAAACTCTTCATGTTTTTGATGCTGAATTTGTAGTTTTCTTCTATAAGATTCTACCCGTTACATTAAGTTTATTGGGTGCGACTTTATCATTCATTTTATATAATTTTCAAAGTTCAATTTTGTTTTATGTTAAAACTTCATTTATTGGTCGTAAAGTTTACAGCTTTTTAAACAAAAAGTGGTTTTTTGATAAGATGTATAATGAGTTGTTCGGTCAGTTTTTCTTCAAATTTGGTTATTCGATGAGTTATAAATCAATTGATAGAGGGACCTTTGAAATTATTGGCCCAACAGGTCTTTCTTCAGTAGCTATGAAAACTGCTCATCAACTTCATAAAGCCCAAACTGGCTCGTTATACCATTATACGTTGATTATATTAACAGCATTAACTTTAATATTATGTATGCGACATGTATGGTCAGTTTTTGGTTATAGCTTTGATTATCGAGGTTTAGTATTGATTGTTATTACGCTATTTTTCATTTCAAATTCAAACCGATAAAATTAAATAAATGAGTATAGAAAAAATTTTCTTTTTTTGCGATGCTCCAGAGTTAGCTCAGCTAAGACTACAAGATCCGTCTACAACTACTATGGAAGGATTATTAGAATTTAACAAACATTTATTATTTGTTATTACAATTATAGTAATGCTAGTAGGTTGGTTATTATTCGCAACAATTTCTAATTTTGATGAATTTAACTCACAAGAAAGTCAGAGTTTTTTTCACTCGAATGCTTTAGAGATTGTTTGGACTTCTTTACCTGCCCTAACATTACTAAGTTTAGCTTCACCATCATTTACTTTACTTTATTCTATGGATGAAATTTCGACACCAGAAATCTCAGTCAAAGTAATTGGTCACCAATGGTTTTGGAGTTATGAGATCTCAGATTTTGATACAATGGCAACTTGTATGGACTCTGATAAAACTTTAAAATACACTTGTTATTTATTAACTGAAGAAAGTATTTCTGAGAAAAATTATTTAGGATTTTTTAGACTACTTGAGACTAACAAGCGTGTACTATTGCCATCAAACACCCATTTAAGGTTACTAGTAACTTCAGTGGATGTATTACACAGTTGGACTATTCCATCTTTTGGAGTTAAAGTAGACGCATGTCCTGGAAGATTAAACCAAGTGAACGTTTTCTTAAAGCGAATCGGTATGTTCTTCGGACAATGTAGTGAAATTTGTGGGGTTAATCATGGATTTATGCCTATTGCACTTCTAGTAGTACCATCAATTCAATACCATTATTTCGTTGTATCTAAATTATTCTAAGCTTTGGTTTAGATACCAACAAGCCTGTAACTCAGTTGGTTAGAGTGTACGCCTGATAAGCGTAAAGTCAGTAGTTCAAATCTACTTAGGCTTAAATACATTTTGTTATGGTTTTAAAGAAAGAATTAGTAAAAGAAATAAAAAATTTCACTGTGAACTTTGGGCCTCAGCATCCTGCAGCACATGGAGTTTTAAGACTTGTTTTAGAATTAACCGGTGAAGTAGTAGAGCGAGCAGAGCCTCATATTGGTCTTCTTCACCGAGGTACTGAAAAACTTATCGAGTATAAAAATTATTTACAAGCTTTGCCTTATTTTGATAGATTAGACTATGTGTCTATGATGGCACAAGAGCACACCTATTGTTTAGCGATTGAAAAGCTATTAAATTGTAGTATACCAAAGCGTGCTCAGTACATTCGAGTTCTATTTGCAGAAATTACAAGAATTTTAAACCACCTTTTAGCGGTTGGTTGTCATGCCATGGACGTAGGTGCAATGACACCAATGTTATGGGGTTTTGAAGAACGAGAGAAATTAATGGAATTTTATGAAAGAGTATCTGGTGCACGAATGCATGCTGCTTATTTCAGACCAGGAGGTGTTCATACTGACTTACCGAAAGGATTATTAACTGATATTTACCTGTTCAAAGAGCAGTTTAAACTACGGTTACTTGAAATTGAAGAAATGTTAACTGAAAACCGAATCTGGAAGCAACGGCTTGTAGATATTGGTGTTGTTTCATTGGACCAAGCTCAAAATTGGGGATTTAGTGGAGTTATGTTAAGAGGATCTGGGCTTGAGTGGGATCTACGAAAAAGTCAACCTTATGAAGTTTATGATGAGTTAGAATTTGATATTTTAGCAGGTACAAATGGTGATTGTTATGATAGGTATTTGATTCGAATTTTTGAGATGAAACAATCAATTCGAATTATCGAGCAATGTTTAGATAACATGCCTTTTGGGCCCATAAAAACTTCAGATAACAAAATTACCCCACCGTCGCGATTTGATATTAAACAATCTATGGAATCTTTAATTCATCACTTTAAGTTTTATACTAGTGGTATCAATATTCCAGCAAACGAAACATATACAGGGACCGAAGCTCCAAAAGGAGAATTTGGTGTTTATCTAGTTTCAAATAACTCTAATAAACCTTATCGATGTAAAATAAAAGCCCCAGGTTTTGCTCATCTACAAGGATTAGATATGATGGCACGAGGTCACATGATTGCTGACGTAGTTACTATTATTGGAACTCAAGATATTGTATTTGGAGAAGTTGATCGGTAAAAAATAATCAATTTCAAGAAATACTTTTGGAGTATAGCCAAGTGGCAAGGCAATCGTTTTTGGTACGATCATTCAAAGGTTCGAATCCTTTTACTCCAACATTTTTTTGGTGGTAAAATAAGATATGAAAACTTTTAAAAATATCAATATAGCATCTAATGGAAGTCTTTACTTTTGTTATAATGCTGAATTGTCGGGTTCAAATAAGCCCATTAATTTTCAAAAACAAGATGAAAAAAATTTCAACTTTAACCAGAAAGAGGTTAAGAGTAATATTGATTCGAAACAATCTTCTTATTATAAGAAGAAATATTTAAAAAGATAGCTAAGGTTGAACTTTTAGTTAGTCTTAATTTGTATGAATTTAGCTTCATTATTTTATTATCAAGATATTCTTCTTTATATATCTTTTATTCCGTTAATAGGAATCTTTTTATTAGTTTTTATAAATCCTGAGCAGCAAAAATTAATGAAAATTGTGGCTATTAATTTTTCGTCAATCCCCTTTCATTCTTTTTTATTTGTTTGGGGAGGGTTTAAAAAATCTGTAGGAACTTTTCAATTCGTTAGTAAATTATTATGGATTCCTGTTCTAAATCTGAATGTAACACTAGGGATTGATGGGATTTCGCTATTTTTTTTGCTTTTAACAACTTTTTTGATCCCGCTGTGTATTCTAATTAGCTGGAATAGTATTGGTTCAAATCTGAAAGGTTACTTGATTTCTTTTTTAATTATTGAATACTTTTTAATAGGTGTCTTTTGTGTCTTAGATGTATTAATGTTTTATATTTTATTTGAAAGTATCTTAATTCCTATGTTTCTTGTTATAGGTATTTGGGGATCAAGAGAGCGAAAGATGTTAGCTTCGTATTATTTCTTTTTGTATACTTTGCTTGGTTCTGTAGTTATGTTATTATCAATTCTTTATATCTATGGCCAAGTTGGAACTACTGATTATGAAATTTTATTAACATTTATGTTTTCAGATTTCGAACAAAAAATTCTTTGGTTTACATTTTTTCTTGCTTTTGCCGCAAAAGTACCAATGGTTCCTGTTCATCTATGGTTACCAGAAGCCCACGTAGAGGCTCCAACTGCTGGTTCAGTTATTCTGGCTGGAGTGCTGCTGAAACTAGGTACATATGGGTTCATCCGATTCTCATTACCTTTATTCCCTCAAGCTTCATTTTATTTTGCTCCACTTGTCTATACTATGTCTTTAATCGGTATAGTTTACGCATCTTTAACCGCTATAAGACAAACAGACTTTAAACGAATTATTGCATATACTTCTGTTGCACACATGAATGTTGTAATGTTAGGTATTTTTAGTTTTAATAATGTTGGTATAGAAGGAGCTCTACTACAAAGTTTGAGTCACGGATTCGTTGCAAGTGCACTTTTCGTAATTATTGGAGTTGTTTATGAGCGGTATCGAACACGATTAGTTAAATATTATGGCGGTCTTGTGCACACAATGCCTTTATATATTTCTGTATTTCTGTTTTTTACAATGGCAAACATCGGTTTTCCTGGAACTAGTGGTTTTATCGGTGAGTTTTTAATTTTTGCAGGTTCTTTTAAAGTGAATTCTAGTGTAACTGTTTTTGGTGCAACTGGTATGATCTTAGGTGGTTGTTATGCATTGTGGTTATTTAATAGGATTGCTTACGGTAATCTTAAAAGTCAATATATTAAAGAAACACTAGATATAAATAAGCGGGAATTTTTTATTTTCGTACCGTTAATTTGTTACACTTTAATTCTAGGTCTAACTCCAGACGCATATTTAAGTTCTATTCATATGAGTGTAAATAATTTAATCGAAAACATGTACTTTTAACAATCAATGTTGTATTTACTAGAGACTAATTTACCTGAAAATAAGTCAGTATTTTTTGCTTTAACATATATTTATGGAATAGGAAACAATACTGCTTTTCGTATTTGTAAAAAATTAGGATTTTCTACGAATTTAAAAATTAAAGATTTAACACAAGAGCAGACCTTAGAAATCTTACAAATTATTGATTCTATGGATCTTGTTTTAAACAATGAATTAAAAAAACTTAGATCTCTGAGCCTAAAAAACTTAATTCAAATTAAGTCGTATCGAGGCTTGAGACGAGTACGAGGTCTTCCTGTCAGAGGGCAACGGACTCACACAAATGCGAAGTCTGCAAGAAAAGGTAGACGGTCGTAAAAAAATAACACAAAAATGAATAATTTATTTATTGCTGAAAATCTTAAAGTTATTACAAAAGTTTTACCTATCTTGAAGGTTCAAATTCACCAAAAAGAAATTAGCCTTATTGTTAAAAATTCTCATTTGATTCCGGTTCTGACTTTCCTGAAGAACCACATAAAATATCAATTTAAAATTTTAACTTGTATTTCAGGAGTGGATTACCCTGCCAATAAACACCGTTTTAAAGTTGTCTACGACTTGTTAAGTGTTAGATATAACGTTAGAATTCGCGTAAAAGTGCTGACTGATGAACTAACCCCCGTAGAGTCGTGTGATAAACTTTTTGCTGCAGCTAGTTGGTATGAATCTGAAATCTGGGATATGTTTGGAATTTTCTTTAGTAATCACACTAATTTAACCCGTTTATTAACTGATTATGGGTTTGAAGGTTATCCATTGCGGAAAGACTTTCCTTTAAGCGGATTTGTTGAAGCTAGTTATGATTATACCAGAAAAAGAGTTGTTCATGAGCGTGTAGAGTTAAGTCAAGAATATAGAGCATTTAAGTTCACTTCGCCATGGGAAACTTTAGAATTAAATTAAACAATGAAAAAACTATTTGCAAAGGATCAAAAGAATAGACAAATTGTCAAAAAACTAGAATTGAAAAATTTTATATTAAAACAAATATCGGCAAACTCAAATTTTTCGAGAACAACCCAATGGAATGCATTGTCTAAGCTTTCTTCTTTAACAAAGAGGAAATCAAAGACTGTTCTTTCAAACCGGTGTGTGAAAACTATTAATAAGAAAACATTTCATAAATTCACTAACTTCTCACGAACAGTCTTTCTAAAACTAGTAAAGTCTGGCCATATTAGTGGTATGAGAAAGTCCAGTTGGTAAGTTTTCTGTTTCACAATTTAAAATCTTACATATTTGTTTATGATATGTTTTAAAAACGTTTTAGATACTAAAAGTTGTGTTGTATGGGTTTATGGGTATTCCCAGAAAACGTATATTAAAATGTAAGTGTGAATAAATAGAAGACTTACTAAAATCTCATGACTAATAGGTGTCAGACATAGGAAACCATTGAAAACAAATGCGATATACCAAAAAATTATACTAGGAATGAGCAATAAACAAATGTTTGTTCGTAAAGATATTTTTAGAGGAGAAACTTGGTCGTAAAGGTAGATAGAACACAGCATCGAAAGGCTGGACAAAAGATAGTGAAATTGATCTAACTCTTTAGCCAAGCTCAGTGAAAAGACGAAAAAAGTCCAAAATAGCAGAAGAATCATGTTATTGTTTATGTACTATTCTATATAATCTATAATGAATTGTTATAATTGGCTTTTGTTGTTAGACTTCCAACAGGACATAAATCGATAACATTTCCTGACAATTCTGACAATAAAACCTTATTCACATAAGTCCCGATTTCACTTTGATTCCCTCTACCAAAAACACCAAGCTCTTCCACTCCGGCAATCTCGGCACTGAACCGTACACATCGTGTACAGTGAATACATCTTGTCATTACTGTTCTAACAATTGGACCTAAATTTTTATCAGAAACAACCCTTTTAAATTTGTAAAACCGTCTTTTCGTAAAACCAAAGAATAACGATTGGTCTTGCAAATCGCACTCTCCTCCTTGATCACAAATTGGACAATCTAATGGGTGGTTCAATAATAAAAACTCCATTACATTTTCTCTCGCTTTTTTTACTAATCCACTATTGTGGTAAATTTCGTGGTTGAATAGACTTGTTCCTGCGCTTACAGCACAAGATACTACGGGTTTGTTTAAATTACCCATTTCTACGATGCAAATTCTACAATTTCCTGCGATCGATAAATTATTATGATAGCAATAATGTGGAACTGAAATACCTAAATTAATTAGATAAGCAAGTAGAGATACTTTATTTAAATTTGTTGAATTTGCTTTTGACATGTTCAAATAAGTTTGATTGTAAATGGCTTAAAAGGAAATGTAGCTTAATTGGTTAAAGCGCCGACCTGTCACGTCGGAGACTGTGGGTTCAAGTCCCATCTTTTTCGTTTTATATTTTTAAATTTTGATTCTGAATTTTAATCGGGTCTAACGCAATATCATCTCGTTGCTCATAAAATACAGCTAAAATAGACAAACCAATCGAAGATTCGGTTGCTGAAAGCACTAAGATAAATAATACAAATATATGACCAACTATATCATCCAGATATAAAGAAAAGGTTATGAAGCTTAAATTTACTGATAATAACAGGATTTCAAGCGACATAATTGTTTTCAGAATATTTCCTCGGTTTAAGATTAAACCAAGCATTCCGATGTGAAAAAGCACTATGGCAGTACTTAATAGATAAAAATTTAACTCAATTCCAGCCATGTTTGAGTATACTGGGGCTCGAACCCAGGACCTGTGGATTAAAAGTCCAATGCTCTACCGACTGAGCTATATACTCTGGTTTGATTAATTTCTTTTATACTGCGAAAAGTACTAAGAAAGCAATCATAAGTGCGAATAATGCAATAGCCTCGGTTAACGCAAAACCTAAAATAGCCATTCTAAACATTTCATCTTTCAGAGAAGGGTTTCTAGAAATACCGATTACTAGAGCACCGAATACGGTACCAATACCTACTCCAGCTCCTGCTAGTCCAATTGTTGCTAATCCAGCACCAACACATTTAGCTGCTTGTAATAACATAAGTCACTATAATATGACTTATGTTACTTCGAACGATTCAAAGCAGCTTTTTACTTTCTAATTAAAGAATCCCATCAACATTTATCAAAATTTTTTAGTCAAATATTTTTGTTTTAATAGGCAACTTCTTACTACCAGCCTTTAAAGCTTCGATTCCAATATGAGTTGGGACACCGCAGACTTCAAACAAAGTGGTTCCACCTCTAACTCGCGCTACCCAGTGTGAAACTGCCCCTTTTCCTTTACCCATTCGAGACTCTGTTGGTTTAGCGGTAACAGGTAAATCTGGAAATATACAAATCCAAATCTTACCCTTTCTTTTTATTTTTCTTGCAATAGTTCTTCGCGCAGCTTCAATTTGTCGGGCAGAGATTAGACCAGCTACTTCAGCTTTTAGGCCTAATTCACCAAACCGTATTGAATTTGCTTTAAATTCTAGTTTTTTCAATTTCCCTTTTCTTGTTTTTTTATATTTTGTTTTTCGTGGTTGTAAAAACATTTTTAGTTGCTAAAAATTTGTTTTGAATTACCGCCCAACGATCCAAGCTTTTATACCATAACTACCACTTGAATTATGTACAGTGGTTTGTGAATAATCTAATTCTTCATTGATACTTTGAACAGGAACATCGCCAACGCTAATAATTTTATGTTTTGCTCGCGGTACCCCGTTCAATCGGCCTTTTACTATGATTTTAACTCCTTTTACTTTTGAAAAGTTTGAATCAATCAAAATTGATAAGGCTTGCTTCAAAAAAGAGAAGAAGAGTTTCTGTCGTTTAATTTTTTTCAATTGCAATGCTATAAACCTAACTAGTAAATTTGCAGAATTTTTATTATAAACCACATGAAATAATAATTCGATTCCCTCTTTTAAGAATGGAGTGTTACGAAATTTTTGAAGTAACGAGAACTTTTTAGTCTGTGAAAACTTTAAAAAAGTTAAATCTTTATTAATACAGCAAAAGTTTATAACAATATTTAATTTATTATTAGTAAATAAGTTTAATACTTTAAACAATTGATCAAAAACACTTCTTATTTTTAATTTATTAGTCATTTCAAATGATTGTTGATTAACCATAGGGTGTAGGTTATTTCGCATCAATTTTTGTAGATCATTATAACGGTTTAATTTTAAGTACTTCTTAATTTTATAAAAGTGTGTAGAACTGATCCGCTCCCCTGATGGCTTGATAAACGCATTCAAACTATTATTTACACTTTGCACGCGTTTTTTATCACCGGACTTATTTACAAACATAAGTTTTTGCGTATCATTCTTCTTTAAATTAAAGTCAGAGGTTATAAAGTATGAAACATAAAGGTTTAACGTTGAATTACTATAATGTTGTTTATGATCATGTAGTATGAACCCGTGTTTTTCTAAAAACCGTTCAATATAACTTTTTATCTCTAAGTCTTTAAACGTGTATAGAGGTAGTTCTTGTATTTTTTTTTCGAAAAATTTTGTTTTCCATGTTTTGTTGACACCTAATCTAAGAATATTTGGATTTACTTTTTGACCCATTTATTTTTCTAGCTTTTATTTCTTTTTCTTTTTCTTCTTAAATTCAAACTTTGCTCGAGTTGGAACAAACTCACCTATTTTATGACCGATCATATCATCAGTCAACGTTAAAGCAACGAGTTTTTTACCAGAATGTACATTGCATGTCAAACCAATGACATACGATGTAATTTCATAATCTCGCGCTAACAGTGGTAGCTTAGCAGTAACATCATATTTTTTTGTAAAAGGTCCTTTCCATTTAGATCTTTTCATTTATTTTTTTTATAATTAATTTATTAGTAGATTTACTAGTTTTTCCTCGCTGGTTTGGTTTACCCCAGGGTGTTCGAGATGTACCCGATTTTTTACCTTCACCACCACCATGTGGGTGATCTATAGGATTCATGGCTACACCTCTAACAGTAGGGCGCCTGTTTAACCATCTAGATCTCCCAGCTTTACCAGAACGAGTTAAAAAATGTAACTCTTTTGAAACTTCTCCTATTGAGGCAAAACATTTTGAAGAAACATATCTTTGTTCACCAGAACTCAATTCAATTACAGCATACTTCTCAGTTTTCTCTTTAATCATCGAAAATGTACCTGCCGAACGAGAAATTTGAGCTTTTTTATTAGGTACTGGTGACACATTATGGATAGCAGTTCCGATAGGAATCTTAGCGATTGGCAGTGAGCTTCCTAAGCTCGGCTCTACTTCTAGACCCGATTTTACTATATCGCCAACTTTTAAATTTTTAGGAGCTAATATGTAAAAGAAATCATTATTGATAAAATCAAAGACTGCAGCAATGTAAGCATTCCTGTAAGGATCATGCTCTAAACTGCACACAATGGCAGTCGAGTTGGTAATCCTGTTAAAGTTAATTTTTCTGTACCGTTTCTTTACACCTCCCCCGCGGTGGAAGGCTGTAATGCGGCCAGAATTATTTCGACCACTAGAATTTTTTAAGCCTTTGACTTTATTCTTTAGCATTGGTTTTTTACTTAAATTCAAAGATTTTTGATTTAATTTGATTAATTGTCTCCGTCCAGGAGTTGTAGGTTTTACTTTTTGCAATGAAATCATTTTTGCTTATAAAATAAATACGTTTTTATATAATATATTATTTATGAACTTATCTAATACTTTGTTTCACAATTTAACAAATAAACTTCAATTAGACACTCATTTATTTGAAAAAGAAAAAGTTTATGTAGAAAATCTACAAAAACAAATTGACTATCTAAAAAAACTAAAAGAACAAGATTATAAGAATTTAAGTATAACCGAATTTGCTAAATCTAAGCAAGAACAAACTATCAATCAAGATCTTATGGTTATGTACATAATAAATATTTCTTTTCTTAAAGCCAATACAACAATTCACGTCTCTGATATAAAAGGAAATATAAAACTGTTCTATTCAGCCGGGTCAGTGGGATTAACTGGTAAACAGAAAAGAAAAAGACGAATTGCGGTTGTAAAACTAATTTCTTTATTGATAAAAAAAGCAAGTTTTTTAGGTAACAAACCTGTGGCAATACATTTGAATAATGTAAACTTTTATCAAAGCTTGATTGTTAACAAGTTAAAACAAGCGCTTTTTATTAAAGTAATAAAAAGTTTTAACCAAGCACCGTATAACGGTTGTCGTAAGCCAAAAGTACGTCGAAAAAAATATACTAAAAAATTTAAATAGCGAAAAACTATTTTCTTATGGAGAAATGGCTGAGTGGTTTAAAGCGGTAGACTGTAAATCTATTGAGGTTTCTCATCGTAGGTTCGAATCCTACTTTCTCCTAACTTTGGTGGTACTTAATTTTTTAATTCGAAATATGGCGTAGTCGGTAGCGCGCCTGTTTTGGGAACAGGAGGTCATGTGTTCAAATCACATTATTTCGAAATTATTTTTTATTAGTTAATCTATAACTAGTTTTCAAATGCTGATCCAATGATCTGTGCAAATTAAACATATTTTTCTTATACGACAAACTCTTAACGCCTTTCAACTGTGCTGATGAATAAATTTTGTTGTTCAATTTCAAAGAGATTAAAGAGAAAGATGGTTTGAGGTCTTTTGTTAGACGCTCCAAATCGAATTCTGTTGTTTTAAATTTCGAATCAATAAGGATAACAAAATTGGTAATAATTGGACTAGAGTTTTTGTAAATTGACTTTTCAAACGTTTTTAATGTTGTTCCATTTAAAGTCTTGTAGTAATTTAATTTTAATTTTTTTAATTCTTGTTCTACAGTAATCCATTGATTCAAGCTTAATTTAGCTGAATGGAACAAAAAGAAAAAACCATTATTTTTGAAATATTTTTTTAATTTGAAAATTTGATAATCTTTTAAGTTAAAATCCATGAATTTGTATACCCAATATTGTATTTAAAAACAATTCTAATAGGCCTAGTAGGATTCGAACCTACGACAAAACCGTTATGAGCAGTACGTTCTACCAACTGAACTATAGGCCTTAAAATTAATAAACCAATTCATTAAGAACGTTTTTCTATGAGAATTAGTATAGGGCAAATTATAATAGTAGTTTTAATAATCTTTCTTTTGTTTGGCGATATTCAAAAGTTAAAAACTACATTGAGAAAATTAATAGATAAATTTAATAAATTTTTAAAATAAAAACACAGGAAAAAAGGGATTTGAACCCCTGCCCTTCGGTTTTGGAGACCGCTGCTCTACCAACTGAGCTATTTTCCTTTTAATTAAAAATGATTTTTTATTATAAATATTATGTTGAAATCAAAAATAGATGTTTTTTACTTTCAACTTGTTGGTTATTTACTTTACTTATTTGCTATTTCTATAAAGAAACAATATTATTCGTAATGATAAATTCAAGTAATTATGCAGAGCAGTATTTCATTTTTACTGATATTAGTGAAATCTTCTATGTTTACTTGGAACTAACATTTTTCGTTTCAAATCAAATTACCTTGTTAATGTTGCTTTATCACAGTCTTATATTTTTATCATCAGGTTTATACAAATCTGAATATAAAAAGTTACAATTTGCTTTTCGAATTTATATTTTTTCTTGGGTATGCTCTATTTTTTTTATTAAACAAAGTAATTATACCTGTAAGTTGGGAGTTTTTTTAAGTTTTCAAAAAACAGAGGGTATTGCATTCTTTTTTGAAGCAAAAATTATAGAGTATTTGAATTACTTTACTAATTTATACTACATTTGCTTTTTAAATTGTCAGCTTTTGGCAGTCATAACTTTGTTATTAAACAATTATAGCAAAAATATGAACAGAATTAGAAGATTTAGAAAACTTTTTTATATAATATTTGTGATTTTTTCGACACTCACGACCCCCCCAGATATTATTAGTCAAGTTTTAATGAGTGCTGGCTTAATTACTTTTTATGAGATTTTACTTTTTTTAAGTATTTTAAAGACTAGTAAGGTAGCCAATTAAAACTAACAAGAATTCCGATAGTTAACATTAAATAACCAATTGCAAACGGTAAGAAACATTTCCAACCTAAGTACATTAATTGATCGTACCGGTATCTTGGCAATGTTGCTCGAGTTAAAATAAAGAAAACTGCTCCTAAAGCTACTTTAAGTGAAAACCACAGACTTCCTGGAATTAAAGATAACGGAAAGATATCTATAATAGGTAACCAACCTCCTAAAAATAAGATTGCTGATAGAGAACTCATTAATAACATATTCGAATATTCACCTAAGAAAAATAAAGCAAAAGTCATCGCAGAATATTCTACGTTATACCCAGAAACTAATTCAGCTTCTGCTTCAGGTAAATCAAAAGGATGCCTATTTGTTTCTGCTAACATTGAAATATAAAACATTACAAACAATGGAAACAAGGGTACAATCAGCCAAACTTCCTGTTGGGCAAGAATGATACGACTTAAATTTAACGAACCTACACAAACTGCTATGCTTAAAATGATAAAACCAATAGAAATTTCGTAAGAAATCATTTGAGCCGCTGATCGTAGAGCCCCTAAAAATGCATATTTTGAGTTACTAGACCATCCTGCTAAAATAATACCATAAACATTTAGAGATGAGAGTGCAAACAAGTATAAAATACCTAAATTAATATCGGCAAAAACAACTTTGTGACTGAAAGGAATCACAGCCCATGATACAACACTTAATAGAAATGAAAGAACTGGCGCTAATAGAAAAACACCAATATTCGAATTACTTGGTAAAGTGGTTTCTTTAACAAATAGTTTTAAACCATCTGCTAAAGCTTGTAATAGACCGATGAAACCAATCACATTAGGTCCTCGTCGTCTTTGGATTGCTCCCATTATTTTACGTTCAGCTACTGTGAAAAATGCAACAGCTAACAATACTGGAATAGTAATACTCAGAATTTTTAATAAAGAAATTATTATTGAATAAATCATCTGATAGGCTAAAACCGGACTTGAACCAGTATTTTAAGATTTGCAATCTCGCACATTACCATTATGTTATTTAGCCTTAAATAGGACAGAGTGGGATTCGAACCCACGGTATCTATTAAATACAACAGTTTTCAAAACTATCGCCTTAAACCGCTCGGCCATCCATCCAAAAAGTGATTTAACACTGTTAGCAACTGAAGGGATTTGAACCCTTAGCTTTAACCTTGGCAAGGTTACACTCTACCAATTGAGTTACAATTGCATTACGCACTAAGAGGCAGCTTAAATGAATTAAGTAAATACAATAGTTCTTTCTTTGATCTTGCGTTGGTCACGAAAGTCACATTCAATGGAGGCAGATTGGAAAACAAGTAAAATTGTTTTTCAAGCTCTTTAAAACTGATAAGATCAGTTAATGTAAAAGAAAGACTAGTCATATTTAACTTTTTTGCAACATGAATTCCTCTGAAATCTCTTAAATTTGGAAATACATCTATTAGAAGCTTAAACGTAAAATCATACATTTTATTTTTTTTCAAAACAACCATACACCCAACTGGGTTTCCTTTTCTAATTTTAAGAAGAATATTTGCTCGTTTTGACTTCGTAAGAACGCCTTTTTGACCAGTAATTAATTCTAAGGAAAGCAGCGAAACGGAAAGGTTTCTAATATCAAAATTTTTACAACCAAAGTTCAAAACAATTTTTTTTAACTGAGGTATATCTTCAATACGGTTATAAAAGAATTTGTTTAGCAAATCGTACCTAATAACCTTTTTATAATAATTTTCTAAGATATTCATAATTTTTCTTAATTGTGACTTAAATTAAACCAATCGATAGGCTTACGAATTTCATAAATTTTGTTTTTTTAATATCTTAGGAATAGGCCCTAAAATCCGTGTACCAATTGGGTTTCCTTGCTTATTGATTAAAGCAACGGCATTTTCTTGCAAGAAGAAAGATGAACCATCTTTTTTTCGATATTTCTTCTTGGTTCGAACGACTAAAGCTCTAAAAACTTCCCCTTTTGAAACTTTAGATGTTTTTTTAGATTTGTTACGTAACTGTTGGACAGAGACTACAACAATATCCCCTAATTTAGCATAACGTTTTTTAAAACCTCCCAAAACTTTAATACATTTAACTGTTTTTGCTCCTGAATTATCTGCTACTTTTAAAATAGTTTGCTGTTGGATCATTTTAATTTTTTAAAATTTGCGTTTATAGCTCAATTGGATAGAGCGTTGGATTTCGGTCCCAAAGGTTATAGGTTCAACTCCTATTAAACGTAACACGTTTTTAATTTACCATCGGAACTTTGACAAATATCGTTTATTAATTAAAATTTGTCTTTGGACTTCATTTTTTTGATCAATTGATTGACCTTTTAAAGCTGAAGCCGCCAAAATTTCGGTAGCTAATTTCTTATACAAAAAATCAGAATTTTTACTCTTCACTGAAATTTTTGTCAATAACTTTAAAGCTGTAGTAATTCTTAACGAATCGCTAATGATAAACGAAGGTATACTTTTAATAGCTTTCCGCTTTCCTTTTTTTACTGCCTGTTCATTTACTTTAAAAGCTGAAGCCGAGTTTACTATCGCTGAATGAAGTAAAGTTTTAAAGTTGTTATCAGTTGATTTCTGTAATGATTTCAATGATTTTAATAAAATTTTTTCTCCAGTTGTTTTTCTTCCACTTTTCATTAAAGTGTTGACAATTTTTCTTTTTAGATATGATGTTTTATTTTTTTTAACGATTTAATCATAAATAGTTTTTAACTTTTTTGTTCCGTATTTAGATCGCGATGTTTTTCTCGAAGCTAAACCTGCAAAATCTAATTTTCCTCGAACTAAATGGTATTTAATTCCAGGTAAATCTTTAACCCTACCACCCCGTATAATCACTGTAGAATATGCTTGTAGGTTGTGGCCTTCACCTGGTATATAAGCATATACCATCTTATCATTACTTAACCGTAATTTCACAATCTTTCGAAGAGCAGAATTTGGTTTTTTAGGAGTTCGTAAAACTAGCTTTGTACAAATTCCTTTTCGTTGCGGACATTTATCTAACGCAGGTACTTTATTTAATTTTCTTTTCTTTTTTCGACTTTTTTGTTTCTTACAAAGTTGATTTAATGTAACCATATAAAATTACCAAAAAGGGGACTTGAACCCCTACTCTTAAAAAGAACTAGAACCTAAACCTAGCATGTCTACCAATTCCATCATTTTGGTGAAAAATACTCGTTACCGGAATTGAACCGATACTCTAAAATAGAATCAGATTTTAAGTCTGACGTGTCTACCAATTCCACCAAACGAGCAAATAAAATATTGGAGATAATCGGACTCGAACCGATAACTTCATGCTTGCAAAGCATACACTCTACCAATTGAGTTATACCCCCTTTTTCTCCTTATTTGTTTTCTTACTTTTTTCTTTTAACAATTATATCATAACTGAAAAGATTTGGTAGAAAAACAGAATTTAAACTTAGAGAATTTTCTTTGAAAAGTTTTTTTGTTCTGAACTTTAAAACAGTAATTATTTCAGGTAATAACCTTAATGAAATAAATGCATAATAAAGTACTGCACTTAATAATGAACTAAATAAAACAACAGATAGAGTAGTAAAATCGAACTGCGGTATTTTTTATAGTACGAGACTTAAGCGTCATAAAAACAAATATTGACAGTATTAAGAGAAGATACTCTTCAGGCAGGATTTGAACCAACGTCCAGGTGGTTAACAGCCACTTGCTCTACCACTGAGCTACTGAAGAATTAACAAGTTCCTAAGATTATAACACATTTTTAAAAACTAATTACATACTTGCATGGCCAACACCGGTCGAAAACGAAATTATGACCTTTTAATATTTGCAACAATAGAATTCAAATTTAGATAATGGTTGAATACTGGGATGAAATTAGAGTCCTCTGTGTATAAAAATAATATTTGCAATGTCCTGTAATTGATAGCGAGATGCTTCGGAGGCAAAGGCCAGAAGTTAGACCGATCTAAATTTTTTTTCACCAATTGACGTGATTTTGGGTTTAAAATTATTTCAATTAAATCATTTGGCTTTAAAATATAAGACTTAGTGGTTATAGGAATGCTATTAACTAAAACATGCCCATGTAAAATTAGTTGGGCAGAGCTTTTAAAACTAAGACAAAATTTAGACCTAACTAACACTGTATCTAATCTACTTTCAAAAAATTGTAAAGTTTGATACCTGAAGTCATTTATTCCATTTCCGTATTGTTTAGTTTGTATCGATTTAAGAATATGTTTTTTAAGATACTTTCTTTTCAGCCCACCATAAAAAAGACTAAACAGTTTCCGGTCATATAGGTTGTTTCTAAACTTTTTTTGAAAAGAATTTCCTCTACTTGCAAACTTTGAAATTGATGATTGAAACTGGTCCTTCACCTGGAAACGTCGATAAAATTTTAATTGATTTTTTGAATATCTTTGAATGTTTTGCCATTTTTGCTTTTTAAATTTAAAAAGTTTTGGGCGGTCTTGAATATTTTTTCGTAACCGCAAAAACTGTTTATAAAACGGTTTATTTCGTTTATTTGGTTTCATATCTGATTGAGATTAAACAAAATTATCTATTTGATTTCTTTTTACCAGCTGGTTGTTTAAAATTGAAGGACTTTCTATTTTGAATATCTGAAATTTTAAAAAGAAAGTTTAAACCAATAGAAAATAAATTTTTATCAGCAGCCAAGCTTGAATTTTTATTACTTAATTGCAAATCATAGGAATAAGTTGACCAAGTTTCTTTTGAAAGCTCTTCAGTTCTAAAATTTATAATCGGAAGCTTTGCAACAGCACATTCTTTATGAATGGCCTCTACTTTTTCGTGCGCAACAACAACTACCAAATCTGGTTTTTGTGAAAGTTTTGGTAATAAAGACTTAAATTTAACAGTCTTTTGTTTACTTGTTTGTTTGACACTTCTCAAATTTTTATTTGATCTGTTTGAAATAAGACCTTGAATATTCAAATCTTGAGGAAGGGCAACATGATTTGTGGTTATGTTAATTTTTGACTCTAGTTTTGTTGGCAATCCTATGAAAAGAACCCGCTTATTCTTAGTATGATATTGAAAAATAATTTGCAATGCTTTTTTCAAGTTGAACACAGTCTCATTTAAACTTAAATCTGTAACAAGATTCATATTATTATTTTTTACTAATGATTGTTCATAGGTTCTATGTTTCAATAAGTGTAATTTTAAAATTTGTTTGAATTCTAATTTTCTTAATTTCATTCTTTACTCATTTAAATTTTTTACCCTTTTTTAATACAATTTTTTCTTGGTTATATAAAATCCCTTTCCCTTTGTAAGGCTCTGGAAGCTTACAACTTCGAATTTGAGCAGCTGTATGTGTTAATAAATCAAACGAACAATTCCCAAATAAAAACAGTTTTGTGAATTTTTGGCAAAAAGAGTTTAAATTATTTGGAATCTTAAAATAGACTAAGTGGCTATAACCTAGTTTTAAATAAATTTGGTTTTGCAACTTTTCATGTGCAAACACTCGGTAACCAACTCCAACAAGATTTAATTTGTTATACAATGTATAACTCACTTCAATAATGGATTGCTTTATTTTTGAGACAGTTGTACCTTGAAGTTTTTTAGAAGTTTTCAAACTACCACTAGAAATGTTCGAAAGAGGGATCTGAGTTACAACTATCAATTGAGACTCCAGAATCAAAAAAATTTTAACATTTAATTTAAGTGATTTAGTTTGAAGCGGCCCTACAAAAGTGATTATGTTTTTTTTATCGCAATATATGATACTTATATTTTTGGGTATCTTTACAGTATATCTTTTTTTTAACTTTTTTAGATTAGACATTTTTCTGAATCAATATTGTAAATTTTAAGAAATAATTACTAACGGTTCACCGCCTAATCGATTTTTTTTACATTCATTTATAGATTTTAAACCACTACTAGTTGAAAAAATAATAAAGGTTTTTGATGAATCTAACTTCCAAATTTGTTTAGACGAATAATACATTCGTTGACCTGGTTTTGATAAAAATTTCATTGAATTTATAGCAGGTAATCCATTTTTTGTATATTTCAAGAAAATTTCTAACTTATTATCGTTTTCACTTGAAACTCTATAACCTGTAATAAAACCTTCATTCCATAACACTTTTAGTGATGATTCACAAATATTTTTTCGTGGTCCTATAACGGTACTTTTTTTAGCCATTTGGCCATTTTTGATGCTAGTAAACATATTCCATAAGTAGCTTTTCATATATATATTATACTTATTGTATAAAATTTAAATTCAATGTTCGAAGGCAGACTCGAACTGCCGACACAAGGATTTTCAGTCCTTTGCTCTACCTACTGAGCTATTCGAACGATATAACATAAACCACAATTACAAATTAGTGTAATGCTTCACTATCATTTAAATAGATAGCAGTTAATGTTATGAAAACATATGCTTGAATTAGTGCAACAGCAAGCTCTAAACCAGTTAATACAACTAAAACTAACAATGGAAAAATGAATGCAATTGCTTTTAAATTCTCAACCAATAACATATTCCAAGAAAATCCTACAATTACTTTTAATAAACTATGACCAGCCATTAAATTAATAAATAACCGAACCCCTAAACTAATAGGCTTTGCGATATAAGAAATTAATTCAATCGGAACTAGAACTAAAGCTAAAAAAAAGCCAGTGTTTGCCGGTAAGAATAATGAGAAATACTCCATACCATGTCTTTCAAACCCAATGACATTTAAAGCAACGAAAATTGAAAACGATAAAAAGAATGTCAAGGTAATATGACTTGTAGTAGTAAAACTGTATGGAACCATACCAATTAAATTATTAGATAAAATAAACATAAACAGTACTGCCATGAAAGGGAAATATTTTTCACTTCCAGTTGTTATAATATCTGATAAAATTTGGCTAACAAGTGCATATAATTTCTCAATTAAATTTTGCCAACCACTTGGAATAACGAAAAAAGAATTAGTGGTAGGTTCTTTAATTAAAAATACTATACTTTGGATTACAAATAATGTTACAAGAGCTGCTAAGGTAAAATTTGTAAAAGAAAGGTCTAAACCTGCAATTTGTAGGCTAATAAGAGGAGCTATTTTAAATTGATCTAATGGACTATATACCATATTTTTATCTAACAATTAATGGTTCGATGCTGCTTGTCGGCTACTGTAAAACGCTTCAGCCATAACAAAGAAGAAGAACACAAACGATGCACCTGAGATATAAGAACCCCATGATGCAATTTTGTTAAATAAATAGAACGCGTCAGGATAATCTGGAATTCGTCGAGGCATACCTGCAACTCCTAACCAATGCATTGGGAAGAAAGTAATATTTACGCCAGTAAAGAATGTCCAGAAATGAATCTGAGCTAAAATTTCAGAGTATTGTACTCCAGTGATTTTTTCAAACCAATAATATAATCCACCAAAAATAGAGAATACTGCTCCCATAGATAGCAGTGGCCTAACTTACCAATCTCGTTACTTATCAATAAGTCGACCCCGAACCGTACGTGCAAGTTTCCCTGCATACGGCTCTCACTCATGTTAAAATTGGACAGAAGTTTTATTTGACTCGTTTGCCATCGTATACACCTTGATGTATTTTTATATGACATTTTTTGCAAACAGGAACTTGTTTTCGATTCATTCTAGACATCATACTAGATAAGTAGTCTTTACGCTTAGTTTTACTAAGTTTTCGAACGTGATGAATTTCAATATCCTGATTACTGCCACATAATACACAAGGGCCTTTAAGATCCTTACGACCTCTTTGTACTCGACGATCATACTGATCAATATATGCTTCTAATGAAGAATAGTCTAGTATAGGAGCTATAGTAAACTTTTTCGGACGACGATAATCGACCGTCGGGTAATTGATAATAATTTTACCCGATTCATCTTTAATATTAAGATTCTTGCCGTATTTGTTAAATACCCTCCGTAAAGTAGTAAGTTTCATCTTAGAGGCAATGGTAAGGGCGCAAGAGTATTTTAAAATATAATGTACTCTAGCAGCGACTCTACCGTAATTATTAGCTAACTTGTAATATTGAAGAATACCTCTTTCCACCATTTTATAATGTTCTATCATATCATACAACGTATGATTTATGAATCTTCCATTTCTGGTAGGTGAACCGTCTTCTTTGGTGTAACCTCGTTCATTCAACTTTTTTACAATTCGATCTATAGGACCGTCTAAAATAGTATTAGTGGTTCTACGAGAAAGTTGACCTTTGAGATTATAAGCTATTTTCATTTTAGAAAGCTTAGTTTTGTATACACGATAACCTAAAAATGTTGCGGAATCTAACTGACTATGAGTTATCTTGGTCTTTTCGATGTTTAAGGTAAGTTTTAGTTGTTCGAACAAAAATGTTTTGCACTCATCAACTATTTGCTTACAATAAATTTTCGGACCATTTAAACCCATGATGAAATCGTCCGCATAACGAACATAGTGAAGTCTAATAAAATTTCGATCATGTGCATACAAACTAGGGATAGAGTGATCAGTAACTTTTCCGGAACGTATCATTTTTGTATAAGCAGGGTTGGCTTTCCTTCTTTTACCTTTAGTATATTTAGGTATAAGATCTTTTTCAACCCATTTGTCAAAAGGAGTCATATAAATGTTCGCTAGAACAGGAGATAAAACTCCTCCTTGGCTTGTCCCAATACGCATTTTAACTATTTTATCTGGGGACTCACCATAACCCACCCTAAGGTATTTGTAAATTAAGTCTATAAAAGCTTGGTCATCTATCTTGGTTTCCAGTAAATTGACTAATACCTGATGATTCAAACTTGGGAATTGTTGATCAATATCCCCTTCAATAAGCCAATTATCGTGGGCAAATTCCATTTTAATTTGGTTTAAAGCAGTATGACAGCCTCTACTGGATACCCAACCATGAGAGTTTGTGCTAAAATCACCTTCGAAGACCAGCATTAATAAAAAACGCATAGCTTCTTGAACAATCTTATCTCTCGGAGAAGGTATAGTTAAGGGTCTCTTCCCCCCATCAGACTTAGAAATGTAAGTTCTTCTAGAAGGAGAAAATTGGAATATTCCGTTCCGCATGGTATTTGCAGTTTTCTCAAACCAAGATAGAGCGATTCCATCTAAAGTTTCTTTACTCAAAGCAAAAGTTAAACTTCCACTATTAGAGCGGATTCTAGCCCAAGCGGCAATTAGAAAATTTGGATCAGACATGATACTACTCAAATTAACACATTTTTTGTTACTAATAATATAAGATCTTAATAAGTCCAACTGATTTGATTTGTATACACCCGAAAGCATATCTTTGTCAAATCTAACATAACTAGGTCCCTTCCTGCAAGATGGCGCAGTACTATGGACCCTCCGTAACCCCCATTCTTTCGAACTTCGGGTCATCGCGAATTCCGTTCGTTTTCGTCGCAAAACTAACTTAGGGCTCCCCTTTCTAAAACTGCTACTTGCAGCCGGCTTGTTGAACTTGCTTGGTGAAAGAAAGACTACGTAATTTCTAACACTCAATCGTTTAATAGGGACTTCAGACCCTGCCAGAAAGTTGTAACTGGGATTCGTAAACCTACCCATATTAGTTAATAGCTTGGCGTTCACTCTTTCAGAACGCCTTCTGATGCATGCTATGGTCCCTTGCGAGGTTAGCCCTCTCAGGTAAGCATCATGCTTTATCACAAATCGTTTAATCAATGTAGTCATTAATTAACGAATAAGCAAGTAATGTGAGTCTTGATCAAAGTCAAGACAGGCGAAAACGACGTTAGACGCCGCACCATAATGAAAATGTGCAACCACGTAATAAGTATCATGTAATGCTACATCTAAACCTGAGTTTGCTAACACTACACCAGTAACACCTCCTACTGTGAATAAGAAAATAAAACCCAAAGCGAATAAGATTGGTGCTCTCATTTCAATAGTACTACCCCATAATGTTGCTAACCAGCTGAAAATTTTAATTCCAGTTGGGATAGCAATAATCATGGTTGCGGCAGTAAAATATGCTCGTGTATCGATATCTAAACCTACAGTATACATATGGTGAGCCCAAACAATGAATCCTAAAACTCCAATAGAACACATTGCATAAACCATACCTAAGTAACCAAAAATAGGCTTTCGTGAAGCACTCACAACAATGTGGCTAATGATTCCAAAACCTGGAAGAATTAAGATATATACTTCTGGGTGACCAAAAAACCAAAATAAGTGTTGATACAGCACAGGATCACCTCCACCTGCAGGATCAAAAAATGTAGTATTGAAATTTCTATCAGTCAATAACATAGTAATAGCACCTGCTAATACTGGTAGAGATAACAATAGTAAGATTGCAGTAATAAAAACAGCCCATACGAATAAAGGTAGTTTATGAAATGGAAGACTCTCAGTTCTCATATTAACAATTGTACAAATAAAATTGATTGCACCTAAAATAGAAGCTGCTCCAGATAAGTGAAGACTAAAAATTGCTAAATCTACTGCACCACCTGAGTGAGCAATAATTCCTGAAAGAGGAGGGTAAACTGTCCATCCAGTACCCACTCCTGCTTCACATAATACTGACTCAACTAATAATAGAAGAGACGGCGGTAATAACCAAAAACTAATATTATTCATTCGTGGGAAAGCCATATCAGGAGCACCGATCATTAATGGAACAAACCAGTTACCAAAACCACCAATTAAAATTGGCATAACCATGAAGAAAATCATGATGAATGCATGACCAGTTACGATCACATTATAAAAATGGTGATTATATTCTAAGAAACTTCCATTCGGCTGTGCTAAAGTAATCCTTATATAAAGTGATAAAGCGGTACCTGCTACACCAGCAATACCTCCAAAAATGATATAAAGAGTTCCAATATCTTTGTGATTAGTTGAAAAAAACCATCGAAAAATAAAACTAGTTACTTTTTCTAGTGTTGTTTGATTTGCATGAATAGCACCCATTTTAAAAAATTGATAAAATAAATTCTATATTTATTTATGCTCAAGTAATTATTAATAAAACCGAGCAGTTCTATCTGGTTTGTACTCTTAAAA